TTAAAATTTAATTCTTGATTTTATATTCTAACTATTTCAAAAAATAATAAAAAAAGTACGGGAATAGGATTTGAACCTATAATTTTAGAACATGAGCCTAATGAGTTAACCATTTTACTCCATCCCGTGAAATTTTAACTTACTAACATTTTATAGTAATACTTCTAGTGAGAATTGAACTCACATTACTGTCACGAAAAAACAATGTCTTACCTTTAAACGATAGAAGCTTAATAAAAAATTAAACAAAATCAAAAACACCTTTAATAAAACGAAACTTAATTCCGGGTAAATCTTTTACACGACCACCTTCCACAAGCACTATTGAATGCTGTTGTAATGAATGACCTTCACCAGGAATATATCCAATGATTACTTTTCCAGTTGATAACTTTACTTTTGCAACTTTACGATCAGCTGAATTTGGCTTTTTCGGATTCATCGTATAAATTTTTAAGCAAACTGCTTTTTTTTGAGGCGCATTTTGTAAAACTAAAGTTTTAGTTTTTTTTTTTACACTACGTTGTAAAGATTGTTTTATGGTGACCATGTAAAGAATTTTTTTTAATATAATTTAGTACAAATATAAAAATAAATAATTTCTAAAATAAAAAATAAGCAAATGAAAAAAAAATTAAATTCTGGTAAAAATAAAAATAAAAATAAAAATAAAAATAAAAATAAAAAAAATTTTACTTTTCGAAAAGTAAAAAATAAAATTCTTCAATTTAAAAAAAATTTCATTATTAAATTTAAAGTAAAAAGAAGAAAAGAAAAGAAAAGAAAAGAAAAGAAATTCGTAATTTGAAATCTTAAAAATTTAAGTACTTGAAATTGAATTTCAAATAAATTAAACAAATTAAAAAAGCCAAAATTTCAAAAAAAAATTAACTTAAAAATAAAAAAATAAGTTAAATAAAAAGTAATCAAAGAAAAGGTTAACAAAACAAATGAGAAAATGAGAAAATGAGAAAATAATTCATTTTGTAATTTATATCAACTAGCCGCAAAAAACAAATTTAATAAAATATGAAAAAATAAAAATAAAAATAAACCACAAATAAAAAAATTTAAAAAAAAACTAATATTTAAGAATTCTAACGTATGTAAGATTAATAATTTTTTTTTAAAAAACTTTCCAATAGGATAATAAAAAAAAAGCAATAAACTAGGAATCTTTTTAAAAGATAAAACAAAAGATAAAACAAAAGATAAAACAAAATAACGTAAATAGTAAAAAAATTCTTTAATAATTAAAACCACAAATAATTTAAATTGAGTGAATTAGGATTTGAACCTAAAATCCATAAATTAAAAGTTTAATGCTTTATCCAATTAAGCTACACACTCTTCATAATTACGTTTGGAAAGAATTGAACTTTCATACTTAAATTCGTAATTTAATGCTTTATCCAATTAAGCTACAAACGTGTGCAAATTCTCTTCTTGAATAGGATTTGAACCTATAATCTTTAAGTTAACAACCAAACGCTTTAACCAAATTTAAGCTATCAAGAAATTTTTCTTTCTCATAAAGGTTTTTTTTAAAACTAGTATAATTTTGTCCGCCAAATTGATTTGGCGGACAAAATTATACTAGTTTTAAAAAAAACCTTTATGAGAAAGAAAAATTTCTTGAGAAAAAGAGAAAGTGGCTGAGTGGTTTAAAGCGACAATTTGCTAAATTGTTATATTTCACAATTTTAAAAATATAAATATCATGGGTTCAAATCCTATCTTTCTCCTAAATCATTAAGTTATATTTTTAAATTACTACGTGTTTTGAAGGATTTGAACCTTCATTTACAATTTAGAAGATTGGTGTTTTATCCAAATTTAAACTAAAAACACTTTTAAAGATTATTGCATTGTACTTTATTAAAACTAACTATATTTAAGCAATAATGGATTCGAACCATTAACCTTTTCAGTGTAAATGAAATATTCTACCTTTTTGAATTAATTGCTTTTTCTTTCTCATAAAGGTTTTTTTTAAAACTAGTATAATTTTGTCCGCCAAATTGATTTGGCGGACAAAATTATACTAGTTTTAAAAAAAACCTTTATGAGAAAGAAAAATTTCTTGAGAAAAAAATTGGGGAGTTGGGAATATAATTTAAAACTTGGTAAAATATATAACTTGCACTTATAAATTATTGGTTCAAATCCGATTATTTCCATTAAATTTAGGAGAATAGCTTAATTTTTGGTAAAGCTTTGGTTTTCAAAACTAATGTTGAGGGTTCGAGTCCCTCTTCTCTTGATTAATTATTTAATAAAAATAATTAATAAATATAAAACACAATTAAAGATTTAATATAAAATGTTTAATATAAATAGTCCATTAGAACAATTTGAGATTGTTAATTTAATTCCCATTTATTTTTATTCTTGTAATTTAAGTTTTACAAATGCATCTTTTTTAATGTTTATTGTAATTTTCCTTGCGTTTTTTTGACTTAGTTTAAGTTTTTTTAAAGCAAAAATAATTCCGAATTATTGGCAATTACTTTATGAAGAATTTTATTTTTTAACTAGTAATATTGTACTAGAAAATTTGAGTAAAAAAGGCGAAATTTACTTTCCTTTTATTTTTTCTTTACATTTGTTTTTATTGTTTAGTAATTTATTAGGTATGATTCCTTATAGTTTTACGGTTACTAGTCACATTGCATTTACTTTTGGTTTATCATTTGCAATATTTATTGGAATAAATATTATTGGATTAAAAACTCATGGGTTAAATTTTTTTTCACTTTTTTTACCTCGTAATGTTCCATTAATTATTGTACCGCTTTTAATTACTATTGAATTTTTATCATATTTAGTTAAAGTATTTACATTAGCAATTCGTTTATTTGCAAATATGACATCAGGACACACTCTTTTAAAAATTATTGCTGGTTTTGCTTGAACAATGTTAATTTCAGGAGGTTTACTATCAATTTTACATTTAATTCCATTAGGATTACTATTTGTTTTAGTTGGCTTAGAATTAGCTATTGCAATTTTACAAGCTTATGTGTTTACGTTATTAACTTGTATTTATTTAAATGATGTTTTAGAATTACACTAAAATGTACTAAAAACTAAAAAATTTTAACTATATAAAAATGCCTCAATTAGATTTTTTAATTATTCTTCCTCAAATTTTTTGATTAACAATTTTTTTTATTTCTTTTTATTTCGTTTTAACTTATTATTTTCTTCCTTTTTTTATTAAAACGATTGAGTCACGAAATAAATTTATTTCATATAACCAAGAAATTGAGGTTAAACTCCGTAGTAAAGTTTTACAAAAACGTCAAAATATGTTAAAAACTTTAAATTTAACATTTGCTAAAATACATTCAATTTTATTTATAAATTTATTTACTTTTACTTTTACTTTTGTTAAACCTCCTTTTAAAAATGAATTTTTATCTTTAAATAAAAAAATTTTGAGTAGTTTAAAAAACACGATTTTTTTTTGCAATTCAATTTTATTAAATTCGTTTAAATTTTACCCTTCATTTTTAAAAAAAATTAATTAATAAAAAATATAATTATGTATTTAGCAATAATCGTGTTACCTTTATTAAGTTCATTAAGTTCTGGATTCTTTGGACGTTGGTTAGGTTATTATGGAGTCCAGATCGTTTCTTTACTTTCTTTACTTTCTTCTTTTACTTTCTCGCTCTTAATTTTTTTTGAAATTGGTTTAAATGATCATATAGTTTATATTGAATTGTTTACTTGATTTTTATCAGATGACTTAATGGTTAAATGAACTTTTTTATTTGATAATCTTACTTCTATTATGTTATTAATTGTTACATTTATTTCATTAGTAGTACATTTATATTCATTTGATTATATGAATCAAGATCCTCATTTTCCTCGTTTTATTTCATTTTTAGGAATTTTTACATTTTTTATGTTAGTGTTAGTAACTTCAGGAAATCTTCTTCAATTATTTTTAGGTTGAGAAGGGGTAGGATTGGCTTCATACTTATTAATAAATTTTTGATTTACTCGTTTAGCTGCAAATAAAGCCGCATTAAAAGCATTAATTGTAAATCGTATTGGAGATCTGGGTGTTTTATTTGCAATTTTATGTATTGCACGTATTTTTGATGGTACACTAGAATTTTATTCAATTTTTACACTAATTCCGTTAACTACTTCGTACTTTGTAAAATATTTTTTTTGAAATTTTCATTATATTTCACTTATTAGTTTCTTTTTAATTGTTGGTGCAATTGGAAAGTCTGCGCAATTAGGTTTACATACTTGATTACCTGATGCGATGGAAGGACCCACTCCAGTTTCTGCATTAATTCATGCAGCGACTATGGTAACAGCGGGTGTATTTTTAATTATTCGTTTTTCTCCTGTAATCGAATTTTCAACTAACATGCTTAATTTTCTAATTTTAATTGGATCAATTACAGCTTTTTTTGCTGGATTCACTGGAATTTTTCAACACGATTTAAAAAAAGTAATTGCTTATTCAACTTGTAGTCAATTAGGATATATGATTTTTTGTTGTGGTTTATCTTGTTACAATATTAGTTTATTTCATTTGTTTAACCATGCGTTTTTTAAAGCATTGTTATTCTTAAGTGCAGGATCAGTAATTCATGCAGTACGAGATGAGCAAGATATGCGTAAATTTGGATCTTTAATTTCATTTTTACCTGTTACTTACTCACTTATGTTAATTGGTTCATTTGCTTTAATTGGTTTTCCATTTTTAACAGGTTTTTATTCAAAAGATGTGATTTTAGAAACTGCTAATTTATTTCGTAATTCAAATTTTCATTCTAAATGAGGAACTTTAGCTGTTTGGTTAGGAACTTTAGCAACGTTTTTTACAGCATTTTATTCATTTCGACTTTTATACTTGACGTTTTTAAATAATACAAATTCAATTCGATCTGTTACTTTTACAGTTAAAGAATCTTCTTCTCTTACATTATTTACGTTAAGTATTCTAAGTATTTGTAGTATTTTTATTGGATTCTTTTTTAAAGAATACTTTTTAGGTTTAGGAAATACTAATTGAAACAATTCAATTTTCTTATGACCAAAATATGTGTATTTAATTGAAAGTGAATTTTTAGCTGTGTTGTTAAAATGAATTCCGTTTATTTTTACGTTTTTAGGATTTTTTTTAGCAACTTTTTTAAATTTGTATTCTCTTAAATTTTTGTATTCCCTTAAATTTTTAAATCCTCTTTTTTTTTTAATTAACAAAAAATTTTTTTTTGATTTTTTTTATAATAAAATTTTTGTTTTTCCTCTTTTGTCGTTTGGTTATTTAATTTCTTACAAAAATTTAGATCGTGGTTTTCTTGAATTATTAGGACCTGTTGGTCTAAGTTCATTAACTAAAAATTTTTTTAATTTATTACATGTATTACAAACTGGGCAATTAACTCATTATATATTTTTTGCTATTTTTTTTTTATTTTCGTGTTTAAATTTTTTTCAATTGTTTCATTTTGATCTTATGTTTCATTTATTAATTATTTTTTTCATTACAATGTTTATAAATTATAAATAAATTGTTGAGTTCATAGCTTAAAGGTTAGAGCGTACGCGTGTGTCATGTTTAGTAAAAACAATTAACTAATTCATTTAATTTTATTGTAAGGGAAGAACTTATTATACAACAAGGTTGTATGTATATTAATTTATATGTTACAATTTTAACTAATATTGTAAAAATAAAGCTAAATTAATTTAATTGAAGATCAATTTTGAGAAAACCAATAGAAATTTATTGAAAACAATTTCTAAATAAAAAAAATTATTTAAAAAGTTAAAAAAAGCGTGCTGATTTTTTATTAAGACTTTTTTAAAAAATTGTAAAGTAAATTTCTTAAAATTTGTTAGATCAACTAAATAAAATTGAAAACATGAAAAATTTAATTAACTTTTTAATTAACTTTAGGAAAAAATTAAAGCTAATAGTTTTTTTTAATGAAAAACTTATGTTTAAATTTTGTACAAGCTATATGATAAGTAATTATCACGTATAGTTTTGAATCAGCGTTAATTTACAAATTTTCGATTGTACCTTGATAAGCGTAAGGTTGATCGTTCAAATCGATCTGAACTCAATTAAAATTACTTAATATGTTTAATTTTACTTTTAACCCTCTTTTAACCCTTCTTTTTTTTCCGTTGTGTGGGCTATTTTTTTTACTAATTTTTATTCCTGATACTAAAAAAAATTTAATAAAAGTTTTTTCATTATTAATTACATCTATTACTTTTCTTATCTCTTTATTTTTATGAATCAATTTTTATGAATCAACTTCCCAATTTCAATTTTTTACAACATACACAGTAATTCCATTTTTTAATATTAATTACACAATTGGATTAGATGGTATCTCTTTATTTTTTATTCTTTTGTCAACTTTTTTAATAAATTTATGTGTTTTAATTAGTTGAGAATCTCCAAAATTTTTTGTAAAAGAATATTTTTTATGTTTTCTTTTTCTCGAGTTTTGTTTATTACAAATTTTTTGTGTTTTGGATATTTTACTTTTTTATATTTTTTTTGAAAGTGTTTTAATTCCAATGTTTTTAATTATTGGAATTTGAGGTTCACGTGAACGAAAAATTCGTGCGGCTTTTCAATTTTTTTTATATACTTTAGTTGGCTCATTATTCATGTTAGGAGCTATTTGTTTTATTTACGCGATTAAAGGAACAACTGATTTACAAATTTTATGATTTACAAATTTTCCTTTTTCTTTACAATTAATTTTATGAATCCTCTTTTTTTTTGGTTTTGCAGTTAAAATTCCAATGTTTCCTTTCCATATTTGATTACCAGAAGCACATGCGGAAGCACCTACGGCTGGATCAGTTATTCTTGCAGGTGTTCTTTTGAAACTTGGAGGTTATGGTTTTTTACGTTTTTCTTTACCTCTTTTTCCATATGCTAGTCTTTTTTTTAATCCTTTTGTTTTCATTCTTAGCTTAATTGCCATTGTTTATGGTTCATTAACTACATTACGTCAAATCGATTTAAAAAAAATTATTGCTTATTCTTCTATTTCGCATATGGGTTTCGTAACTTTAGGAATTTTTTCTTTAAACATTAATGGAATTGAAGGAAGTATTCTTTTGATGTTAAGTCATGGTTTAATTTCGAGTGCAATGTTTTTTTGTATTGGTATCTTATATGATCGTTATGGTTCACGAATTTTAAAATATTTTAATGGTTTAGTTCAAGTAATGCCATTATTTACAATTTTTTTCATGTTTTTTTCTTTTGCTAATATTAGTTTTCCGGGAACTAGCAGTTTTATTGGTGAATTATTAATTCTTGTTGGTTTATCTAAGATAAGTTTTAGTCTAGTTGCCTTTGCATTACTTGGTGTATTGTTTTCTGCTTCTTATGCAATTTGACTTTTAAATCGTATTAGTTTCGGAACATTAAATTTATTTTATTTAAATCAGTTTCAAGATATTTCACGACGTGAATTTTGAATTTTATTAGCATTAAGTTTTTTAGTTTTATGATTAGGAATTTACCCTTCTTCATTCTTATATGAAATCAATTTTTCAACTTTTAATCTTTTTAAACATTTATCATTATAAATAAAATTTTTAGCTCATGTTTTTTTGATTTTTTCGCTACTTTTCAGTTCTTTTTTTTCTAGTTAGTTTATTAGTAGATTTAGAATTTTTATTTTTATTTTTAACTTTTATTTTTATTCATATTTTTAATGGGCTTTTATCACTTATAAAAGATTATGTTCATCAAAATGAAACTCAATTTTTAATTATTTTTTTTAATCGTTTAATTATTTTATTTACGTTAAACATTTTAATAGAACTTTATTTTTAATTTAGAACTAATGACTTTGAATATTTTTTTTATTAACTTATATCCTTTGATTAGTGAATTTTTTTTATTATTACTTAGTTGTTTTTGCTTACTTTTTGGCTCAATGCTTAGTACTTCTAATTTTAAAAAATTTCCTTTATTAAATAGAGCAATTTATTTTTTTATTTTGCAAGGTTTACTTTTTAGTTTTATTTTATTAGTTTGTGCTTCTCCTATTTTTATTATTTTTTGAAATAAGCTTTTAATTTGTGACTCAATTTCTTTTTATAGTAAATTTATTATTATTTTTTTTGCAATTTGTTGAGTCTTAATTTTTTCGCATATTACAATTTTGAATTTTGAATTTTGAATTTTGATTTTATTAAATATTGTTGCTTTAGCGTTTTTATTACACGCTTATGATTTACTTTCAATTTATTTAAGTATTGAATTTTTAAGTTTAATTTTTTATATATTGACAAGCATTAATCGAATTTCAGAATTTTCAACTGAATCAGGATTAAAATATTTTATTCTAGGAGCTTTTGCTTCAGCATTACTACTTTTTGGTTTTTCATTACTTTATAGTTTTACTGGTTTAACAAATTTACAAGATTTCTCAGTATTTTTTACTGATTATTCATGAAATTACTCAACTAATTTGAATTTTGGACTTCTTTTAAGTATTATTTTTATTTTGTCTGCCTTTTTATTCAAATTAGGAGCGGCTCCTTTTCATTTTTGATTACCTGATGTTTACGAAGGAGCTCCTAATTCAATAACTGCTTGATTTGCGTTGTTACCTAAATTAGTATTTTTAATTTTAATTATTCGTTTTATTTTTTTTGCATTTAATAATTTTATGATGCATGAACTTTATATTTATTTAGTATTTAGTACGTTTTTATCTGGTTTAGTTGGAACTGCAGGTGCATTTCTTCAAACAAAATGAAAACGTTTTATTGCATTCAGTTCAATTTCCCATTTAAGTTTTTTTTTATTAATTTTATGCTCATTTAAAACTGATTATTTAATTTACTTATTTACTTATTTACTTATTTACTTATTAATGACTTGTACATTTTTTTCATTTTTTTCATTTATCACTATTTTTAAATTCCCGAATAATTTTAATCCAAGATTTTTTTATTCTTTAAAATTTTTAAGTTTAATAAATCCTCCTTTAGCTGGTTTTTTTTCAATTGTTTTATTTTCATTTGCCGGAATTCCTCCTTTAGCTGGTTTTTTTTCTAAATTTTTTGTTATTTATTCTGCAATTTCTTCTCATTTCTTCTTTTTGGTTTTAGCTCTTTTACTTTTAAATTGTATTTCATGTTTTTATTACATCCGTTTAATTCGAAAAAACTATTTTAATCAAATAGAGTTTTCATATTTACCAGTTATTTATTCTACTAAACAAAATAATAACTCATTTATATTAAGTTCATTATCAGTATTTTTGATTTTGCTAATTTTTGATTTTGATTTTATTTTTTTATTTGCAAATTTATTGCAAAATGCTTTTTTAAGTTAATTTTTTAAATCCTAAAGTAATATGTTACATATTTTTTTGAAAATTTTTTCTATAATTTTACCTTTGTTAATTGCAGTTGCATATATTACTCTTGCAGAACGAAAAGTTATGGGTGCAATTCAACGACGTAAAGGTCCTGATTTTGTAGGAATTTTTGGACTTTTACAACCATTAGCTGATGGTTTAAAACTTTTTGTAAAAGAAACAATTTTACCTTCAAGTGCCAATTCAAGTATTTTTATTTTAGCTCCTATTCTTACTTTTTTATTTGGTTTATTGTCTTGATGTGTAATTCCTTTTGATGAAGGTTTAGTTTTTGCAGATTTAAACATTGGAGTTCTTTATATTTTAGCAATATCTTCATTAGGAGTTTATGGGATTATAATTGCAGGTTGGTCTAGTAATTCTAAATATGCTTTTTTAGGTGCATTACGCTCAACTGCTCAGATGATTTCATATGAAATTTCTATTGGTTTAATTGTTATTACAGTTTTGTTGTGTGTAGGTTCTTTAAATTTTTCGGAAATTGTATTAGCACAACAAAATATTTGATTTATTATTCCGTTATTTCCTGCTAGTTTAATGTTTTATATTTCTATTTTAGCTGAAACAAATCGAGCCCCTTTTGACTTACCAGAGGCAGAGGCAGAATTAGTTGCTGGTTACAATGTAGAATATTCTGCAATGGGTTTTGCTTTATTTTTCTTAGGAGAATATGCAAATATGATTTTAATGAGTAGTTTAATGGCGATTTTTTTTTTAGGAGGTTGGCTTCCTATTTTACCATTAACTTTTTTTTTTTGAATTCCGGGGTCATTTTGATTTGGTTTGAAAATTACACTATTACTCTTTGGTTTTATTTGAGTTCGCTCTTCTTTCCCACGTTATAGATATGATCAATTAATGCGTTTAGGTTGAAAAATATTTTTACCAATTTCGTTAAGTTATATTTTTATTATTAGTAGTAGCTTATTAACATTTGATTGATTAGTTTAATTTTTTAAAAACTTAAAAAACTTATGAAATTTATTTTTACAGAATATTATTTTATTTTAATATTTTTTGTTATTTCTTTCATATTAGCTATTTTAATATTTTTTCTTTCTTATTTGTTAGTTTTTCAAAAAGCTGATCATGAAAAATTAAGTGCTTATGAATGTGGATTTAATCCTTTTGAAGATGCACGTATGACATTTGATATTCGATTTTATTTAGTTGCAATTTTATTCTTGATTTTTGATTTGGAAATTAGTTATTTATTTCCTTGAATTATTTCATTAAAAGTTATAACTTTTTTTGGTTTTTGAACCATGATTTTTTTTTTAATTATCTTAACTATTGGATTTCTTTATGAATGATTTAAAGGTGCATTAGAATGAGAATAATTTTTTTTCTAAATTGTTAATTTATATTAAATTTTTTAACTGCGTGAATCTTTTAATATTCAAATGCAAATTTAATTACTATAATACTTCAATTTAATTTGAGGAAAGGTAAGTTAATTAATAATTTAACTAAATCAAAAATATAAAATGAAAGTTTTTTTTTTAACTATTTTATTTAATCAAAATAATATTTTTTTAACTTTAACAAATGTTAAAGGTGAAATTTTATTTTGACAATCACTTGGAAATTTAAAAATTAAAGGATTAAAAAAATTAACCCAATCACTTATTAAACCTTTTATTTATTCAAATTTTAATAAAATTTCAATTTTTTCAAATTTTAGATTACATGTTCGTTTGAAAGGTTTTAATAAATGTAAAAAAAAATTATTAAAAATTCTTCTTCCACTTTTAAATATTTTAGTGTTATCTGTTTCTGATCAGTCAAATATACCTACAAATGGATGTAAAACCAAAAAAAAACGTCGTTTGTAAACGAGATAGTTCAATTTGGTTAGAACGTTAGAATCATAATCTAACAGTTATAGGTTCAAATCCTATTCTCGTTAATTTTTAAGAAAAGGGCTAGAAAGCAAATTGGTAATGCAATAGATTGCAAATCTTTCATTAATTGGTTCGATTCCGATTCTAGCTTAGATAAGTTGAGAGGTTAATAAAATAAAAAAAACTAATGAATATTACTTTACAAAGTGCAAAAATGATTGGTGCTGGGTTAGCAACAATTGGTTTAACTGGAGTAGGAGCAGGAGTAGGAATTGTTTTCGGTTCTTTGGTTATGGCATATGCACGTAATCCTTCTTTAAAACAACAATTATTTGGATATACAATTTTAGGTTTTGCTTTAACTGAAGCAGTGGCTTTATTTGCTTTAATGATGGCTTTTTTAATTTTATTTACTTAATTATATATTAAATTAGGGTATAATGTAATTTGGTCAACATATTTGTTTTGGGTACAAAAAATTATAGGTTCAAATCCTATTACCCTAAAAAAAATTGAAAGGGTGAATGGCTGAGTGGTTTAAAGTATCAATTTTGAAAATTGACATAAGAAATTTCTTATCGTAGGTTCAAATCCTACTTCATCTAATTTTCATATGTATAATAATTTTATTTGTCTAGATAGCTCAGTTGGTTAGAGCATAAGGTTGAAAACCTTTGTGTCATAGGTTCAAATCCTATTCTGGACATAAAATTTATAAAAAATGCTTTTACCTAATTTTAAATTTTTAAAACCATTTTCACCTCATTTAACTATCTACGCTACGCAGTTATCTTCACTTTCTTCAATTTTACATCGTTTTAGTGCATTAGTTTTAATTTTATTTTTATTAAGTTGTTTTTTTTTGTTTTTTTTATTTTTAAATATTTTTTCGTATAAATTTTTAGTGTTCCCAAAAAATTTATATATATTTTTTATTTTTTTAAAACTTTTAACAATTAAAATAAGTATATTTCATTTGCTTAATGGATTAAAAATTACATTTTGAAATTTTAATTATTTGCTAAAAGTTTCAGCAAATTTTGATTTTTTGAATAAATTAATTTTTTCTTTAGTTATTTTTTTATTTTTAATTATTTAAAATAAATTTTAAATTTATGTTTTTACAAAAAATTGAAAATTTTTTATTTGATGAATCTTATTATGTTAGTTCAAAATTTTTTTATATTCGAATTTATCGTTGAAATCCTTATTTAAATCTAAAACCTTGATTTAATATTTTTCCTTTAAAATTTAAAGATTCTGTTCAATTTATGGTTTTAGATTTACTTTTTCAAGTTAAAGATTTATATGATTCAACTTTAACTTTTAGGCGTTCATGTCGTGAAGGAATTTGTGGAAGTTGTTCAATGAATATAAATGGAGTAAATTCATTAGCATGTTTACAAAATATTCAAGTTAATTCCACCCAATTTTTAACAATTTACCCATTACCACATATGCTAATTATAAAAGATTTAGTTTGTGATTTAACTAATTTTTATAATCAATTTCGTTTGATTAAACCATGACTTATCCAATCCTCTAATTTAACATTTAATGAAAATTTACAATCAAAAATTGATCGACTTGAATTAGATGGTTTATATGAATGTATTTTATGTGCATGTTGTTCAGCAAGTTGTCCAAGTTACTGATGAAATTTTGATAAATATTTAGGCCCAGCTATTTTACTTCAAGCTTATAAATGAATAAATGATTCACGTGATTTTGGAACATTACGTCGAATTGAATTTTTAAATAATTCTTCGCGTATTACTAATTGTCATAATATTACTAATTGTACTAAAGTTTGCCCAAAAAATTTAAATCCAGCTAAAATTATTAATTTTTTAAAATATTTTTCTAAAATTTAATTTAATATTGGCGAAGAGAGCTAGGAAGGTTTAGTTTTAGTTTGTGATTCTAAAGTTCATGGGTTCGAGTCCCATTCTTCGCCCATAAAAGTATTTAAAAAAATTATTATGTTTTTTGAAAATTTTTTATTTTTTATTTTTTATTTTTTGATTATGATTTCAGCACTTATGGTTATTTTTTCTGAAAATTCAGTTTACTCAGTTTTTTTTTTAATTCTAACTTTTTGCAATGTTGTTTTTCTTTTACTCTTTTTAGGAGCTGAGTTTCTTGCTTTCTTGTTATTAATTGTTTACATTGGAGCAATTGCCGTTTTGTTTTTATTTGTAGTCATGATGTTAAATATTAAAACTTCTTTTTCATCTATTAATTACTTTTCTCTTTATTATTTTCCTTTGTTATTAGTTTTTTTTTTAATCATTTTTGATTATTTATTTAATTTTATTTCATTTTTTGATATTTTTCAAAATTTAATCATTAAACAAAGTTTTACAAATTGAATTGATGAGTTAGAAATAATTTCAAATATTGAATCTATTGGAAATGTTTTATTTACAAATTATTGTTTACTTTTTATTATTGCTGGTTTTGTTTTATTTATTGCTATGATAGGTGTAATTGTTTTAACAATTCATCAAAAAACATTATTTTTATTAAAAAAGCAAATTATTAATTATCAATTAATTAGAAATTCAAAACAAATTGTTAAATTTATAAAAATTAGAAAATAAGCTTTAAAGTGTAAACAGGTATGATGAAATTTGGTAAACATATTAGATTTAGAATCTAAATTACGTGAAAGTTTTTAAGGGTTCGAGTCCCTTTACCTGTAAAATTAATTTTTATTTTATCGCAAAAAGTATGAAATGACTAACATTTGTTAGTCATTTCATACTTTTTGCGATAAAATAAAAATTAATTTTACAGGTAAAGGGACTCGAACCCTTAAAAACTTTCACGTAATTTAGATTCTAAATCTAATATGTTTACCAAATTTCATCATACCTGTTTACACTTTAAAGCTTAAGAAGAGTAGGATTCGAACCTACGAATTTCTTTCAAGAAAATAGATTTACAGTCTATCGCTTTAAACCACTCAGCCACCTTCTTTTCAATACTTTATTTAAAGTTTTTTAGTAAGTTTATTTCAAATTTTCCTAAAAATGGAATTATTAACAAGAAATATAAAAAATAATAAAAACTTAAAATTTGACCGATTAAAATATAAGGATCTTCAACAGGCATACCTCCAATTCATCCTAATAATAAACAACAACTAATTAAAGTTCAATAAAAAAATTTATAAATTGGGCGAAAACGTGAACTTCGAATTTCAGTGCTATGTAATCAAGGTAATCCAGCTAAAATTAAAATTGATAGTAACATCGCAATAACTCCACCCAATTTATGAGGAATACTTCTTAAAATTGCATAAAAAGGTAAAAAATATCATTCTGGGACAATATGTGTTGGAGTAACCATGGGATTTGCTTCTATATAATTGTCAGAATGACCTAAAACATTAGGAAAAAAATAAAGGAAAAAACAAAAAAAAACAAAAAAAATTGCTAATCCAAATAAATCTTTAATTACAAAGTAAGGAAACAAATTAATTTTGTCAACTTTTGATTCAATTCCTAAAGGATTTCCTGAACCTTCTTGATGCAATAAAGCGACATGAATCAAAGATAAACCAACAATTAAAAATGGTAATAAATAATGTAAACTAAAAAATCGATTTAAAGTCGCATTATCTACAGAGAAACCGCCTCATAATCAAAAAACAATATGATTTCCTATTTTTGGAATCGCAGAAACTAAATTAGTAATTACAGTTGCACCTCACAAACTCATTTGCCCTCATGGTAACACATATCCAATAAATGCTGTTATTATCATAACTAATAAAATAATAATTCCAACAACTCAAACTCACTGTTTAGGTTTTGAATAAGAACCAAAATATAAACCACGAAATACATGAAAATATACAACAATAAAAAACATTGATGCACCATTAGCATGCATATAACGAATTAATCAACCAAAATTTACATCACGCATAATGTGCTCAACACTTTGAAATGCAAACATAATATGAGGAGTGTAATGCATTGCTAAAAAAATTCCAGTGATTAATTGAATTCCAAGACAAATTAATGACAAAAAACCAAAATTTCACGCATAATGCAAATTAATAGGAGTAGGATATGCAATTGCATGATCATTTACTATATTTAAAAGAGGAAATTTAATGATTCTCATGGTAATTTAGTTTTTAAATAATTTTTTGAAACTTAACTTAGTACTCACTATTGGACTTGAACCAATAACTTTAAAAAGAATGAATTTTAAATCCATCGTGTTTACCTAATTTCACCAAGCGAGTAAATTTACTGACGTAAAAGGATTCGAACCTATAATCATAACTTCAAAAGTTAATGCCTTACCTTTTGGCTATACGTCAATAAATTAATTTAAGCGAATAAGGAGAATTGAACTCCTAATATTAGTGTGGAAAACTAAAGATTTACCTAATTAATCTATATTCGCAGAAATTAAATTTGATTAATCAAATTTAATTTATTAATCAAATTAATTGTTTGAAAACGTTTTATTTGTAAATACTTACTATAAAATTTATTTAAATTATTTAAAACTTTGATTTTTTTCAAAATTAATAAAATAATAAATTTTAAATAATCTTTTTCTAATTGCTTAAATTCAATTAGTTTATTAATTAAATTAGTTTTCTCTTTAATTTTTAAATAATTTAAATAATTTTTTAAAAATTTATAAGTTACTAAAAGATAATATTTTTTTAATGAATTAAAAATTATGTTTAAATTAATTAATTTATTATTAATTAATTTATTTTGTGAAAGAGTTTCAAAAAGAGAATTTAAAGAATTTAATAAAGAATTTTTTATTAAAGTAATTTTATCTTCAAATCTAGAATTTATTATTGGAGCAAGATGTTCATTTATAACTACACAAAAACCAATAAAACTTAATAAAATTAAAAATTCTTCATTAAATAAAAAAAGTTTATTTGTTATAATTAAAACAAATAAAATGCTAAAAATAAAAAGAAATTGCATATGAAATTTTGCTAATTTTTTAAATACCACCCCATCAATAAATTGATACAAATAAAAAGAGTCAAACTACATCAACAAAATGTCAATATCAAGCTGATGATTCAAATCCAAAATGATGTTGTTGGGTCATTTGAAAAAAATTAAAACGGGCCAAACAAATAATTAAAGAAATTGTTCCAACAAAGACATGAAATCCATGAAATCCAGTTGCTAAATAAAAAGTACTTCCATAAATTCCATCTGATAAACGAAAATCAGCCATTTTGTATTCGTATCCTTGAAATAATGTAAATAAAATAGCTAGAAAAATTGTTAAACTTAAACTAATAACTACTTGCTTTCGTAAATTCGAAATTAATGCATGATGGCATCAAGTTACAGTACATCCTGATAATAATAAAATTAAAGTGTTTAAAAGTGGAATTTGCCACGGATTTAAAACATAAATACCTTTAGGTGGTCAAATAGAACCAATTTCAATAGATGGTGAAATACTATTGTGGAAAAATGCTCAAAAAAATGCAACAAAAAAAAAAACTTCTGAAATAATAAATAATAAAATTCCATAGCGTAATCCTTGTTGTACTAATCCTGTATGATGCCCTTCAAAACTTGCTTCACGAGATACATCTCTTCACCATGTAAACATTATTAAAAAAAGAAACACAAAGCTAAAAGTTAAAAACAATTTACCAAAAGTAAAAAGATGAAAATATAAAATTGCGCTAATTGCGCATGAAAACGCAGCCAAAGAGGCAAAAAATGGTCAAGGACTAGGATCAACTAAATGAAATGGATGTTTTTGGTAAGTTTTTTTTGCGTTTAAAAGCATAAAGATTTTATTTTTTAGATTAACGAGAATTTTTACGTTGTAAAATTTTATTTTGAATTCAAATTATTCAAGAACTTAATTTAAAAGAATAAATTGAATTAAAATTTACAAGAAAAAATAAAAGAAATAAAAAAATTATAATAATTTTTAAAAAAATGGGAAATTTCATTATTAAATTTCAAATTTACTTCCTAATCAGTTAATATAATTTGATAAATTAATTGCTTCAATAACAATTGGCATAAATCCGTGATTTATGCCACAAATTTCACTACATTGCCCATAATATAAACCCTCTCGTTTTATAAATAAAGAAGCTTGATTTAATCGTCCAGGAATTGCATCACATTTTATTCCTAATGAAGGAACTGCTCAACTATGTAAAACATCAGCTGCGGAAACAATAATGCGAATATGAGTTTGAATTGGAAGTACCATGCGATTATCAACTTCTAAAAGTCGCAATTGACCTTTTGTTAAATCCTCTTCAGGAATCATATAACTCTCAAAATTAATTGGATCAAAATTTTCATCCAAATAATCAGAGTATTCATAACTTCAGTATCATTGATGTCCTAATGCTTTTATTGTAATTGTAGGTGATACAATTTCATCCATTGCATATAATAAAGAAAATGAAGGAATTGCAATAATTAATAAAATTATTGCAGGAGTTATTGTTCAAATTAATTCAATAAAAATTCCATGATTTAAATTAGACGAAATTGGATTTTGAGAACTTTCAAATAGTCAAATAGTACGAATTAACATTCAAGTTACAAAAATTGAAATTACACAAATAAAAAACATTAAATCATGATGTAAATTTATGACCCCTTCCATAATTGGAGTAGCTGGATCTTGAAATCCTAATTGTCAAGATTCTGCAGAATCACAAATACACACATCAACAAAAAGGTAACTAATAAATCAAGTAATAAGGATTAAAATATAAAATGACATAAAAGAATTATTTTTTATTTAAGGATTCAACAATTAATGGAGTTTCTTCAAAAGTATGGTATGCTGGAGGAGACGAAATTACTCATTCTAAACTTGATACACCAGTTGATTTATTTGTACCTGAGTATCATGGTTCAGATACACAAGCATTTTGTGAAGAAATAGCTTCAAAAACTAAATAAAAAAAAAATAATGTACTAAGTAAAGCTACATAAGATCCATAAGATGCAAAGATATTTCAGCTATAATATGCATCTGGATAATCTGGAATTCGTCTTGGCATTCCAGCTAAACCTAAAAAATGCATTGGCATAAAAGTTAAATTTACACCAATAAAAGTTGATCAAAAATGAATTTGACCTAGAATTTCAGAATATTGAACTCCTGTTATTTTTCCAAATCAATAATAAAACCCACCAAAAATGGCAAAAACTGCTCCCATTGAAAGAACATAATGAAAATGTGCAACAACATAATAAGTATCATGTAAACTAATATCAATTCCAGAATTTGCTAAAACAATACCAGTTAAACCTCCAATTGTAAATAAAAAAATAAAACCTAATGCAAATAACATCGGAGTTTTAAACACAATTGATCCTTCTCACATTGTTGCAATCCAGCTAAAAATTTTTATTCCAGTAGGAACTGCAATTATCATCGTTGCAGCCGTAAAATATGCACGAGTATCCACATCTAGTCCAACAGTGTACATATGATGTGCTCATACAATAAAACCTAAAATTCCAATTGAAACCATTGCATATACCATTCCAATATATCCAAATACAGATTTATTTGAAAAAGTAGCAACAATATGACTAATAATTCCAAACCCAGGTAAAATTAGTATATATACTTCAGGATGTCCAAAAAACCAAAATAAATGTTGATATAAAATGGGATCTCCTCCTCCTGCTGGATCAAAAAATGATGTATTAAAATTACGATCAGTTAATAACATAGTAATTGCCCCTGCTAATACAGGAACAGCTAATAATAATAAAAACGCAGTAACAAAAATCGATCAAACAAAAAGAGGAATCCTATAAAAGGTCTGTCCTGGATTACGCATATTCATAATAGTTGAAATAAAATTAATTGCACCTAAAATAGAAGATGCTCCTGATAAATGTAAGCTAAAAATAGCTAAATCAACAGATGCTCCAGAATGACTTTGAATTGAACTTAAAGGAGGGTAAACAGTTCAACCTGTTCCTGTTCCAACTTCAACAACTGAAGAAAGCAATAATAAACATAATGAAGGAGGTAATAATCAAAAAGAAATGTTATTTAATCGAGGAAAAGCCATATCTGGACTTCCGATCATTATGGGCACAAATCAATTACCAAATCCACCAATCATTACTGGCATTACCATAAAAAAAATCATTAAAAAAGCATGTGCTGTAATTAAAACATTGTAAACTTGATGATTTCCTAATAATAAACTGTTTCCTGGTTGAGCTAATTCCATTCGAATTAAAATTGACATACAACCTCCTAAAATTCCTGCAAAAGCCCCAAAAATTAAATATAAAGTTCCAATATCTTTATGATTAGTTGAAAAAATTCAACGTGAAACTGCTTGAAAATTAATATTCATTAGTTTTTTATTTTAATAGTTTTATTAAAAATTTAGTACCGAGAGAGACGGGATTTGAACCCGCAACTTTTAATGCGACAGACTAACACTCGAACCAAATTGAGTTTCTCTCCCTATATTTTGAATTAAGCGTTTTAACAAATTATTATTTAATTAAAGATAATTTTAAAATTTTTTTTTTATTTAATTGAGTAAATAATTTATAAATATTAAATGATGAAATTTGTAATAATTCCATTAAAATAAATCCTTTTTTGTAATAACCAAATAAATTAATAATTTCACCTTTACCTTTACCCATACGTGATTCTAATGGTAATTTAGTTTTAGTATAAAAACATGCAAATGAAAAAAAAATTTTGGTCTTTTTTAGTGAAATGTTTTTTAAGTTTTTTAAAATAAAAAGTTGTAAAAATTCTTCTTTAGTTGAATCAAGGCAAATTGTTTTATTGATTTTAAATCCAAACTTACCAAATTTTAAAATATGTTTATTAAAAGTATTTGCATATTTAAATTTAAAATGAAGTTTTTTAGTATTTATTTTTTTATTTTGCATTTAATAATTTTTTTCAGTAATTAAGAATAAAAAAGTCAAATTTTTAAATTACTTGTACCAAGTTTTGTATAAAAAAAATAATTTGAAAAATCAATTTTGATTTTTAAATTAGTTGAGTTGATTTTTCCACTCTTTAAGGTTACACATTTTGCCATTGCATTTTTCGTAGGTTCAAATCGACCACGCAATTGTAGTTTAAAACCAATAAATTTTTGATTTTTTATTCCATTTTTTGTTAACATGACAAAAATTTTATTTAAATGATTACTTAATAATAAATTTATTAGATTAAATATTCTTTTTGGTGAATTAAATTCATTTGAACTCAAATAACATAAATACGCTTCCAAAAATTCTTTAGAAAAATAAAGTTTTTTATTTAAAAAAATAACTAAAGAAAAAGTTAATTTCTGTAAATTTTGATTTCAAAGTAAATAAATTCAAGAAATTTGTTTAAAAGTATTAAAATTTGAAATAAATAACTTTATTAAAATAGTATGTGAATAAATAAAAGTTTTTATCTGCATAAGTGAAAAAAAATTATTAAAAGCAAATTTCTTACTAATAATTTCTTTGAATAAATAAGAAAATAAAATATATTTTTTAAATAAAAAGTTAAATTTCCCATATTGTTGAAATTGATTTGCTCATAGTTTGGTTAGAGCAAAACATTTTCCATTTAAATTGATTTTTTTTGCCATTTTTTTTGTTTTTGATTAAGTTAATAAATTTTATTTTGACAATTTCGTATCTATAATATTTTTATTACTAAAAATTAAACTTAGATCGATCTATCTTGTTTTCAAAAAGATTGTTCAAAAAAATAAGAAAGAAATTTTTATACTTTTGATGTATTCAGTATTTAAATTTATTAACGTGGCTACTTGACATAAAATAATATAATTTTAATCAATTTGCTAGTGGTTAAAATATTTTGGTCCTCTCGTACTAAAAATAATTCTTTATATTTTTTTATTTTACAATAGATAGGGACCGAACTGTCTCACGACGTTCTGAACCCAACTCACGTACCTTTTTAACTAGCGAACAACTAGACCCTTGAAATCGTTTACAATTTCAGGATAAGATGAGTCGACATCGAGGTATCAAACCATGACTTCAATATGAACTTTAAATCATGATGAATCTGTTATCCCTAGAGTTCCTTTTAGCTGTTGAACGAATTTAATTCCACACTTAAATTCGGGTCATTATAACTGACTTTCGTCTTAATTTAATTTATTAATTTTATTATCAAGCAAAATTACTATTATAATTTTTTTACCATTGCACACCTCCGTTACTTTGTAGGAGGTACTCATCCCAAGTAAACTTTCTATTTTACACGTTTTTTGATATAAATTACCAAATTAAGTAAAAAAATTTTGTAAAATGGTATCTCAAAAAGTTTTTTACTCCCATTTATTCTGTATTAAAACTAAATAATTTTTACAATATAAAATAAAAGTAAAGGATCTAGGGTCTTTCCGTCTTATTGTAAATAATTCACATTTTCATGAATATTGTAATTTCACTGAATTTATACTAGAGACAGTAAAGCAATCGTTAAGCCATTCATGCAGGACGGAATTTACCCGCCAAGGAATTTCGCTACCTGAGGATTCTTATAGTTAGAACCGCCGTTTACTTAAACTTATTAAAGAAATATTAATCTCTTATTTTTCATTTTTAAGCACTGGGCAGGCTTCAGACTTTATACAGCTTATTAATAATTTGCAAAGTCCTGTGGTTTTGTTAACCAGTCGTTGCTTTTTAGTTTATGATATCTAAAACTTATTTAGACATTCCTTTTAGCGAACATACGGAATTAATTTGCCAAGTTCCTTTAGTATAATTTTTTCAAACATAAAATTAAACCTGTGTCGGATTTAGTACGGTTTTTGCTAATTGCTTTTTTCTCGAAAAAGTAAAAAAGTTGTTAATTAAATTTTTTGTAAAAACATAAATTTTACTTTTTATTTTAAATAAACAATTTAGTAAAACTTAATTTGTAACTATCAAATAAACTATTCAGTTATTTTCTTAAGAACCGACTCACTCAATGAATTTTAAAGTACATTGAAAACCTATTTTTTTATGATTATGATTTTTTAACATAATTTTCGTTACTCATGTCAGCATTTGCATTTTTGTGTAGAAATTGATTACTCTTTTTTTAATTTAACAAAATGTTTCACTACCATAAATAAAATTTTATTCATTGTATCGGTTTATAATTTAGTATCCAAAATTTTTAATAAATTTAAAACAAATAATGAGCTAAAACGCTTTCTCAAATAAAGAACTGCTTCTAAGTCTATTTTAGTATTTAAATTTAAATTTATCTTATTTTAATTTTTATAATTTAATACCTTAACATATGAGCTGGATTGTTTTCCTTTTGTCCAAAAACCTTATCGCTTTAGGACTGACTAACATTATTTTTTTATTAAATTTGAAGTTAAAAATTTGCTTTAAAGAAATTTTTTACTTTACCCTAATAAAAAAAATTAATGAAGCTGTACTAAAATACATTTCGTGAAAAACCGGCTATTACCAAGTTTGATTAGTCTTTCACTCCTAATTATAAATTTTCTTTGCATTTTGCCACATACATAAGTTCAGCCATTAATTAATTGTTACATTAAAATCAACTTATTCATAATTAGATCACTTGGTTTCAGGTTTAATAATTATAACTTTATAATTTAGATTTTTAATTATTTTGCTATAACTTTTAACTTACTGACTCGTTCTGCAAAAAGCATCTTGTTGTAGTTTTACTTCAAGTAATTAATTAGACATTCAATTTTTAATTATTTTTTTCAATTTTTTTCAATTTTTATTCACAATACTCTTTTACTATCGATTAAACTAAATTTTTAAGTTTAGAAGGTGGTTCTCCTTAAAATTTTCAAATGTAATTACATTTTACTTTATTTAAAAACAATTAAAATAAATAAATAATTGACAGGACTTAAACCTTTTTTTGTATTTGTTTTAAATTTTTTATTTTATTTTTAATGTTTTTAGACTTAAAAAATTTATTTTCGCTCACCGCTACTAATAAATTATCGGTTGATTTTAATTTTATTGTTACTAAGATGATTCAATTCACAAAATATTAAGAATTTTATTTTTTAAATTAGGAAATTTGTAAATCACAAGTCAAAACCTCCTTACAAGTTTCGAAACGTCACGTCCTTAATTAACTTTAGTTTACCAATATTTTCTTCAAATGCCTTTTTTTATTTAAATAGTTTTTTTAATTCCTTAATCAAAAACACCTTTAACCTTTCATTAAACTCATAAACTCAATCGTTATATTATGACGAACACGATAATAAACTACTAAAATTGCTAAACCAATTGACGACTCAGCTGCTGCAACAGTTAAAATTAATAGTGCAAAAATTTGACCAGCTATATCATCAAAATAAAATGAGGAATAAATTAAATTAAAACTAATAGAAAGAAAAAGCATCTCTAAAGACATCAACATAATAAGAATGTTTTTTTGATTAAGAAACATTCCTAATAAACTAATTAAAAAAAGCGATAAAAAAACATTAAAACTGTTAATTAGCATAATTTTTATATTTTTATATTTTTTTTGAAATAGTAGAAAAACAAATTTTTTATTCCAGCCACAGGTTCCCCTACGGCTACCTTGTTACGACTTCACTCCAGTCTTTGTTTTACTCTAAAATTATTTAAAATTTTTCAAGTAAATTTAATTTCCATAGCGTGACGGGCGGTATGTACAAAATTCAAGAACAAATTCACCGTTACATAATTTTTCAACGATTACTAGCAATTTCAACTTCATATTTTCGAGTTTCAGAAAATAATTTGAATATTTTTTTTTATTTATAAATAAATTGCGTTAAATTTTTAAGATTGTAAAAAACATTGTAGCACATGAAAGTAGCCCAAATTATAAGGGTCATGAAGACTTGTCATCATTTTCATTTTAATAAGATGTCCTTGTTACATATATATTTTAAATATAAAAAAGTTTCGTCCGTTCATTGGAATAAACCAAACACTTCAAAGCACGGACTGACGACAGCCATGCAACACCTGAATTAACAAAATTTGGTAAGATTTCGCGCGTATTATCGATTTAAACCACATGCTCCACTGCTTGTTTGAATTCCCGTCAATTCCTTTGAGTTTTAAACTTGCGATCGTAGTTCCCAGGCGAAATGTTTTACGTTAACTAAATTGATTCTTTAATTATTTTATATTAATGAATCAATAACATTCATAGTTCAGGGTATAGACTACAGGGGTATCTAATCCCTTTTGCTACCTATACTTTAATTAAAAAGTGTCAGTTTTAGACTAGATTTTTGCTTTTACCTTTGAAATTCTTTTAAATATCAACACATTTTACCGTTTCTTTTAAAGTTCTAAAATCTTTGGTGCTAAACTCTAGTAAAATTTATTTAGTAATTGTTTTAAAAATAAATTTTTTAACAATTAAAAATTTAATCAGTAATTTACAACCTAATAATTCTTTACGCCCAATAATTTAGAATAACACTTGCCCTTCTCGTTTTACCGCGGCTGCTGGCACGAAATTAGCCAGGACTAAAATTTTTAAAATCATTATTTTTTAAAAGTATATGTTTTACGGTAAAGAACCTTCTTCACATAATTGGTTTAACTGGATCAAGTTTACACTCATTGTCCAAAATTCTTCACTGCTGCCTAAATTTTAGTTTGGACCGTTTTTCAATTCCAATGTGGCTGATCATCCTCAAAAATCAGCGAGAGATCATTAGCTAATTAAATATTTAGTTTTAATTAAAAACTTAATCTCTTATAAACTTTTTTTAAAAAATTATTTTTATAAATTACTCACCCGTACGCTAAATTGTTAAAAATTTAACTTGCATGTGTAAAATTAACCAAAAGCATTCATTCGGAGCCAGGATCAAACTCTTAATATA